AATCTCATTTTTCAATTATTCAACCATTTCATTTTACCAAGTTCAACCTTAGCCAGATTAGTCAACATTTATATGTTTCGATGCAACAACAAGATGTTATTTGTAACAAGTAGTTTTGTTGGTTGGTTAATTGGTCACATTTTATTCATGAAATGGGTTGGATTGGTATTATTCTGGATACGGCAAAATCATTCTAATAAGTACCTTGTGTCAGAATTGAGAAATTCTATGGCTCGAATCTTTAGTATTCTCTTATTTATCACCTGTGTCTACTATTTAGGCAGAATGCCGTCGCCTATTTTCACTAAGAAACTGAAAGAAAAGGAAGAAGGGGGAGAAAGAAAGGAAGAAAGCGATGTAGAAACAACTTACGAAACGAAAAAGACTAAAAAAGATAGCCCAGTTTACGAAGATTCTTATCTTGATGGGTATCAAGATAATTGGGAATTGGGAAAACTTAAAGAAGAAAAAAGGGAAATTTCTTTAAAGAAAATGGAAGAGCCCCTTGTTACTTTTCTTTTCGATGATAAACGATGGAATCGCCCATTTCGATATATAAAAAATGATCAATTAGAAAATGCTGTACGAAATGAAATGTCACAATATTTTTTTTATACATGTCCAAGTGATGGAAAACAAATAATATCTTTTACATATCCCCCCAGTTTATCAACTTTTTCAGAAATGATAGAACGGAAAATTTCTTTGTACACGAAAGAAAAACTATATCACGGGAATCTCTATAACTATTGGGTTTTTGCCAATGAACAAAAAAAGTACAACTTGAACAACGAATTGATCAGTCGAATCCAAATTGTAGAAAAAGAAAAGGTTTTTCTAGATATGGTAGAAAAAAGGACCAGATTATGCGATGATGAGAATGAACAAGAATACTTACCAAAAATGTATGATCCTTTTTTGAATGGACCATATCGAGGAACAATAAAAAAATTCGATTTACGTGAAATCATGAATGATTTCATCACTTCGACAGAAACATTTGATTCCATAGAAATGTTCTGGATAAATAAGATTCATGATCTATTTCCTGAGCATTCTCGAGAACTTGAACATCAAAAGAATCTATTTCGCGGGGAATCCTTTTTGAATTCTAATTTTTTTATTGATAATTACTTAACCTCAATTGATGAATTATCTTTTGAATACGAACAAGAAATTGATTCAGAAAAGAAAGAAAAATCTTTGCAATTTGGATTCGATGAAATTACAACTGATCCAAACGATCAAACAACACTAAAAGAAAAATCCATTGAAATGGAAGAAATCAGTAAAAATGTTTCTCGATGGTCATACAAATTGATTGATGTTTCGGAAGAAGAAGAAGAAGAGGAAGAAGAAAATGAAGAGGGATCGATGGGAAAAACGGACATTCGTTCAAGAAAAGGCAAACGAGTGGTAATTTATACTGATGATCAGAGTGATAATCCTAGCACTAATACTAATGATACTAGTACTAGTGAAGAAGAAGAAGAAGAAGCTTTGATACGTTACTCACACCAATCAGACTTTCATCGTGGTCTAATTAAAGGATCCATGCGTGCGCAAAGACGTAAAATAGTTATTTGGGAAATGTTTCAAGCAAATGCGCATTCTCCACTTTTTTTGGATCGAATAGACAAAACGGTTTTTCTTTCTTCTTTTGTTTTCTCTAATATGATGAATCGCATTTTTAGGAATTGGGTAGGGGAAAATCCAGAATTTCAAATTGCTGATTTTGAAGAGAAAAATACAAAAAAAGGGGAAAAAACAAACAAAGAGAAAGAAGAAAAAAATAAACGAATAGCAATATCCGAAACCTGGGATACTTTTATATTTACTCAAATAATCAGAGGTTCAATGTTAGTAACCCAATCCTTTCTCAGAAAATATATTATATTACCTTCATTGATAATAGCTAAAAATGTAGGCCGCATGCTATTATTCCAATTCCCCGAGTGGTACGAAGATTTGAAGGAATGGAATAGAGAAGTACATATTTTTTGCACCTATAATGGTGTTCAATTATCAGAAACGGAATTTCCCCAAAATTGGTTAACAGACGGTATTCAGATAAAGATTCTATTTCCCTTCTGTCTGAAACCTTGGCAAGGAGCTAAGGTATACTCTCATCATAGAGATAAAATGCGGAAAAAAACACAAAAGGACGATTTTTGTTTTTTAACAGTTTTGGGAAAGGAGGCAGACCTACCCTTTGGTTCTGCCCGAAAACGACCCCCTTTTTTTGAACCTATTTCTAAAGAAATTGAAAAAAAAAAAAGAGAAGTAAAAATGCAATTGTTTGGAGTTCTAAGAGTTTTCAAAGAAATAATAAAATGGTTTCTAAAAGTTTCAAAAGAAAAAACAATATGGGTCATGAAACTAGTTATAAACCTAATAATGAAGGAATTTGAAAATGTAATAAACTCCATTTTTTTATTTAACCGGGGGAGGAGATATGAATTAAATGAAAACATAAAAGATTCAAAAATGAATGATAAGATCATCCACGAATCGACCATTCAAATTCGATTTACGAATTTAGAAAATTATTCATTCATAGAAACAAAAATGATGGATCTTGCTAATAAGACAATCACAATTAGGACTCAAATTGAAGGAATCACAAAAGACAAAAAAAGAAAAATTCTAACTTGTGATAATAGATCGGAATCGCAGAAGGCTGTTTGGCAAATATTTAAAAGACAAAATATACGATTAATACGTAAATCACATTATTTTATGAAATCCTTCATTGAAAAAGTATACATAGGTATCTTACTATATACCATTAAGATTCCCAAGATTAATGCCCAAGTTTTATTTGAATTAAGAAAAATGATCAATCAATCCATTTCTAATGATGAAACAAATCAGGAAAGAATTGAGAAAAAAAATCAAAATACAATCAACTTTATTTCGACTATCAAAAAGTTTTTTTATAATAAAAATATTAGTCATAATGATAAAAGTATTTATTGTGACTTATCTTCGTTGTCTCAAGCATATGTATTTTACAAATTATCACAAACAAAATTACTTAACAAGTATCACTTAAAATCTGTGTTTCAGTATCACGACACCTATCCTTTTCTTAGGGATAGAATCAAAGATTATTGTATGATCCAGGGAATATTGGATTCCAAACTAAGGCATAAGAAAATTAAGACTAAGGAGAATAAATGGAAAAATTGGTTAGGGGCGCATTTTCAATACAATTTCTCTCATACCAAGTGGTCCCCGTTAGTCCCGGAAAAATGGCGAAATAGGATCAACCGACGTCGTACGCTTCAAAAAAAATACTCAATGAAATTGGATTTATATAAAAAAGAAAAAACCCAATTAAATTCTTATGTAAAAAAAAATTCCTATACAGTAAATTCATTGATGAGTCAAAAAGAAAAATGGAAAAAACACTACGGATATGATCTTTTATCATATGATTATATAAATAATGGGGATAGTAGGGACTCAGATATTTCTGGATCAACATTACAAATAAATGAGGACCACAAAATTACATCTAATTTAAATATGCCTAAACCCGAATCATTTTATGGATTAATAAGTTTAGCCATTGATGATTATATAGAAAAAAGATATATTATTGGTACGCATAAAAATGCGGATAGAAAATATTTTGATTGTGGAAGTTGTCTTAGAAATAATATTGACATTAAGGCCTGGGCCAATACACATATCGATACCAAGATTAAAAAAAATGTTACAACCAAAACGAATAATAATTATAACATATTTGAAAAAAAAGAAACTTTGTCTTTTACAATTCATCACGAAGTTGATTCATCCAATCAAAAAAAGCACATTTTTGATTGGATGGGTATGAATCAAAAAGGGTTATATCGTACAATATCAAAATCAAAGCTAAGCCCCTCGTTTTTCCCAGAATTTGTGCTACTTTTTGATGTCTATAAGATGAAACCGTGGATCATACCAATCAAATTACTTATTTTTCATTTTTATGGAAATGAAAATATTAGTAAAAATGACAAGATCAGCATAAATAAAAAAAATCTTCCTTTACTATCTGATAAAACTGATAAAAATAAAAAAGAATATATTGAATTAGAAAATTCTAACAAAAAAAAAAACGAAAAACAGGACCAAGGGGATCTTGTATCAGATCTACGAAAACAAAATAAAAAGAAAAATATTGAAGAAGATTACCCGACATCAGACATTAAAAAGAGTAAAAAGAAAAAACAATTCAAGAACAAGAACAAGGTAGAAGAGGAACTGGGTTTCTTCCTGAAAAATAATTTCATTTTTCAATTAAGATGGGTTGACCCTTTGAATCAAAGAATAATGAATAATATCAAGTTATATTGTTTCCTACTTAGACTGATGGATCCAAAGGAAATTGCTATATACTCAATTGAAAGAGGAGAGATGCATCTGGATCTAATGTTGATTCCACAAAGGCTCACCTTGCAAGAATTGGTAAACAAAGGAATGTTTATTATTGAACCAATTCGTCTATCAAAGAAAGTAAAATTTATGAGAAAATTTATTACATATCAAACTATAGGTATTTTATTGGTTGATAAGAGTAAGCACAAAACTAATGAAAAATGCATAAAAGAGGGATATGTTGATAAAAATCATTTTGATGGAACCCGTGGACGACACAACGATATACTTGTGAATGGAAAAAAAAATCATTATGATTTCCTTGTTCCTGAAAATATTCTATCCCCCAGACGTCGTAGAGAGTGGAGAATTCTAATTTGTTTCAATTCCCAGAATTGGAATGTTGTGTATAAAAATCAAAAATTTTGCAATCAAAATAACATAAGAAACTGTGGACAATTTTTGAATAAGGACAAGCATTTTAATATGGATGCAAATAAATTAATCAAATTCAAATTGTTTCTTTGGCCCAATTATCGATTAGAAGATTTAGCTTGTATGAATCGGTATTGGTTTGATACCGATAATGGCAGTCGTTTTAGTATGTCAAGGATACATATGTATCCACGATTCTGAATTAGTTAATTCAGAACAGAATAAGTTAATAGTAAGTACATTTTCTATGTATCACATGACATAGAAAGTCAAAAGAAAAATATATGCATATTAAACATATCATGACACCGATTTGATTAAATATCAATGGATTTCGGAAGAAATCGACAGAATCCCTTTTCCCCTAAAAAACAAAAAAAAAGAATTTTCTTTTAGGAATGTATAAATGTATTATCTCTTTCTATCCAAATCAAATGAAAAATTTGATTTGGATAACATAACTAAAAAAAAGAAAGAAAATTTGATTTTATAAATATATATAAATATATTATATAATATAAAATATATAAAATAAATGAAAGCAAAGTAGTGTATATGAATAAATACAAATTTTTGTGTGTACTAGATTAAAATGACTAGTATAATTATTATTTTTCCTGATCGAGAAAATCCACGGAAAAGAAAAAAAAAATAGAAAAATTGGTTTTTTATGATCAAAAATGCATTCATATTGGTTATTCCACAAGAAGAAAAAGAAGAAAACTGTGGGTCTGTTGAATTTCAAGTTTTAGGGTTTAGCAATAAGATACGGAGACTCACTTTACATTTGAAATTACATAAAAAAGATTTTTTATCACAAAGAGGTCTACGAATAATTCTGGGAAAACGTCAACGGCTGCTGAATTATTTGTCAAAGAAAAATAAGGTACGCTATAAGAAATTAATTGATCAGTTAAATATCCGGGAGTCAAAAACTCGTTAATGAGAATTTTAAATTTTAAGATTGGTTTGAATTTTTTTTATTAGTTATTAGATTTTTCATTTTGATGAACCTCGTTTTGAGAAATTCATGGAATGGAATAACAAATTAAGGAAGAAAAGATATGACTGTACCGGCTACAAGAAAAGATTTCATGATAGTTAATATGGGTCCTCACCACCCATCCATGCACGGAGTTCTTCGACTGATCCTTACTCTCGATGGTGAAGATGTTATTGACTGTGAACCCATATTGGGCTATTTACACAGAGGAATGGAAAAAATAGCGGAAAATCGAACAATTATACAATATTTGCCTTATGTAACACGGTGGGATTATTTAGCCACTATGTTCACAGAAGCAATAACGGTAAATGCACCAGAACGATTGGAAAGTGTTCAAGTACCTAAAAGAGCTAGTTATATTAGAGTAATTATGCTGGAACTTAGTCGTATAGCTTCTCATTTATTATGGCTAGGACCTTTTATGGCGGATATCGGTGCGCAAACTCCCTTTTTCTATATTTTCAGAGAGAGGGAATTGCTATATGATCTATTCGAAGCCGCCACAGGTATGCGAATGATGCATAATTATTTCCGTATCGGGGGAGTAGCTGCCGATCTACCTTATGGATGGATAGATAAATGTTTGGATTTCTGCGATTATTCTTTAACAGGAATTGTTGAATATCAAAAACTTATTACACGGAATCCTATTTTTTTGGAACGAGTGGAAGGAGTAGGCATTATTGATGGAGAGGAAGCAATAAATTGGGGTTTATCAGGACCAATGTTACGAGCTTCTGGAATCCAATGGGATCTTCGTAAAGTTGATCCTTATGAGTGTTACAATAAGTTCGATTGGAAGGTTCAATGGCAAAAAGAAGGAGATTCGCTAGCTCGTTATTTAGTACGAATCGGCGAAATGGGGGAATCCGTAAAAATTATTCAACAGGCTCTAGAAGGAATTCCTGGGGGACCCTATGAGAATTTAGAAGTCAGACGCTTTAATAGAGAAAAAAATTCCCAATGGAATAATTTTGAATATAGATTTATTACCAAAAAACTTTCTCCCAATTTTGAATTATCAAAACAAGAACTTTATGTGAGAGTAGAAGCACCAAAAGGAGAATTAGGAATTTATTTGATAGGAGATAGTAGTGTGTTTCCCTGGAGATGGAAAATTCGTCCACCAGGTTTCATAAATTTGCAAATTCTTCCTCAACTAGTTAAAAGAATGAAATTGGCTGATATCATGACGATACTAGGTAGTATAGATATTATTATGGGAGAAGTTGATCGTTGAAATGATAATTGATACGATAGAAGTACAAGCTATCAATTCTTTTTCTAGATCGGAATCGTTAAAAGAAGTCTATGGACTAATATGGATCCTTGTCCCCATTTTAACCCTTATATTGGGAGTCACAATGGGGGTACTGGTAATTGTTTGGTTAGAAAGAGAAATATCCGCAGCAATACAACAACGTATTGGTCCGGAATATGCCGGACCATTGGGAATTCTTCAAGCTCTAGCAGATGGGACCAAACTACTTTTTAAGGAGGACCTTCTCCCATCTAGAGGAGATATCCGTTTGTTTAGTGTCGGACCGTCTATAGCGGTCATATCAATTTTACTAAGTTATTTAGTAATTCCTTTTGGATATCGACTTGTTTTAGCCGATCTCAGTATAGGTGTTTCTTTATGGATCGCCATTTCAAGTATTGCTCCTATTGGACTTCTTATGTCAGGATATGGGTCGAATAATAAATATTCCTTTTCGGGTGGTCTGCGAGCTGCTGCTCAATCTATTAGTTATGAAATACCATTAACTCTATGTGTGTTATCAATATCTCTACGTGTGATTCGTTGGAACATGAACCTTTCCCCCCTTTCTATAAATAAAATAAGGGAGTTGAATATATTGAATGAATATTTGCATTTTTTTATTCATTATTAGGTTCGATAAATTAAACCAGATAGTCATCTGAGTAAAATAAAACTGCTTCCAAATTTGCAGTAAGAAGATAAAATCTCATTCCCTATGTACAAGAATAAAGTTGAAGTAAACATAAATAGTATAAACTATTTACCCCAAGATTGATATTCTTTGATTAGTCATCATGTCTTGAAGCGGGTACAAAAGATCGACTGTATGGGGTTTCGACTACTGTCTTGTATGTCTTGCCATACCGGGGATCAATCAAAAATCAGTGAACAGTTAGAAACACCAAGGTACACAAAAGATTAGTAATGGAGATAATGTAAGGTATCAAAAAAAGGTATTTTTGCATAAATTTTTTGATAAAACGAATCATAATGAGGGCTCTAAGTTAGTAGAAATGATGAAGCAGTACTTCCCCGCGATTCCGATCTAGAGTATGCTCCTATTCACTGATTAAAGAAATGACTATCAAAAACGAATTAATCTTTTATTTCTTTCTTTTTTTAGAGTACCTTCCTCTGAGAAAGAAGACCAGGAAAAAAGGAAATGATAAAAAATGGATGAAAATAAGAAAATATTTTTATTTATTATTTTTTTGTCATCCATATCTATACATACAGAATTCTTATCACGAATTTTGAACTAATGCCTAATTTGTTCTTTATATTTATTGGTATAACGAGTATTTTATTAAAGGATTAAGTTATTATCAAACAAAGAGAAATTGAAATAATAATGGATGAGATAAATTCAGAAGCGCCCCTTTTTACTCTAGCAGACGGAATTCCATTGGTCTAATTTGGGACTTTCTGATGTATCTTTATTCCGTTTATCATCCAAAGATGGTGATAATACCGAACAAGTCCTTACTTGCATTTATTTGCGGCCATAGAGGAGCCGTATGAAGCTGAGGTCTCATGTACGGTTTTGGAATAGCGATTCCAGCAGTCATGTTATTATCGACTATGATTATCTAACAGTTCAAGTACAGTTGATATAGTTGAGGCACAGTCAAAATATGGTTTTGGGGGGTGGAATCTTTGGCGTCAGCCTATAGGATTTATAGTTTTTATTATTTCTTCTCTAGCAGAATGTGAAAGATTGCCCTTTGATTTACCAGAAGCGGAAGAGGAATTAGTAGCAGGTTATCAAACAGAATATTCGGGTATCAAATACGGTTTATTTTACCTCGCCTCTTACCTAAATTTATTAGTTTCTTCATTATTTACAACAGTGCTTTACTTGGGTGGGTGGAATTTATCTATTCCATATATATCTATTCCTGAACTTTTCGGAATAAATCAAATTGCTGGAGTCTTTGGAATGACAATTGGTATCTTTATTACATTAGCTAAAGCTTTTTTTTTTCTCTTCATTTCTATCACAACAAGATGGACTTTACCTAGGATGAGAATGGATCAGCTATTAAATCTTGGATGGAAATTTCTTTTACCTATTTCATTAGGTAATCTATTATTGACAACTTCTTCTCAACTTGTTTCTCTCTAAATAACAGAATAAGATAACGATATTCTAGATTTATAACAACTATCTCAAACAAGAGAAAGAAACATCAATTTAGTCATGGATATCCACAATATGTTCCCTATGGTGACCGGTTTCATAAATTATGGTCAACAAACAATACGAGCCGCAAGATACATCGGTCAAAGTTTCATAATTACCTTATCCCATACAAATCGTTTACCTGTCACTATTCAGTATCCTTATGAAAAATCGATCACATCAGAGCGTTTCCGCGGCCGAATCCATTTTGAATTTGATAAATGTATTGCTTGTGAAGTATGTGTTCGTGTATGTCCCATAGATTTACCTGTTGTTGATTGGAGATTTGAAAGGAATATTAAAAAGAAACAATTGCTTAATTACAGTATTGATTTTGGGGTTTGTATATTTTGTGGTAACTGTGTCGAGTATTGTCCAACAAACTGTTTATCAATGACTGAAGAATATGAACTTTCCACTTATGATCGTCACGAATTGAATTATAATCAAATTGCTTTAGGTCGTTTACCAATGTCAGTAATTGGGGATTGCTCAATTCAAACAGTTATGAATTCAACTCAAATCAAAATAGACAAAGATAAACCCCTTGATTCAAGAACGATTACCGATTACTAAGATTTTCTTTGGATATAGAGGATCCCGGCTTCTTTTCTTTTGGTTGGTCAGAAACTACATAACTATTGATTGTTTGTTGAGAATTATTCTTTAGATTTAAACTTCAGAATAGATTCTACTTTTCGTTATTTTTTCGAAATATAAAATTCGAACTAGTTTTTTCTTTTTTCTTTCAGATAAAAAAAAGGCAAAGCCCTTTCTCTTTCCTGGACCATTTAGTAAGGTCATGAAATATCTCGACTTATTTATCTCTTATTTTATACATAATGGATTTACCTGGACCAATACATGATATACTTGTAGTATTTCTAGGATCATTTCTTATATTAGGAGGTCTGGGGGTAGTATTACTTACCAATCCAATTTATTCTGCCTTTTCATTAGGATTGGTTCTTGTTTGTATATCTTTATTCTATATTCTATTGAACTCCTATTTTGTAGCTGCCGCACAGCTCCTTATTTATGTGGGAGCCATAAATGTCTTAATTATATTTGCTGTTATGTTCATGAATGGTTCAGAATATTCCAATAATTCCTATCTTTGGACCGTTGGGGATGGGGTTACTTTACTGGTTTGTACAAGTATTTTTTTTTCACTAATTCTTACTATCTCGGATACGTCCTGGTACGGAATTATTTGGACTACAAAATCAAACCAGATTATCGAACAGGACCTTGTAAGTAACGTTCAACAAATTGGAATTCATTTATCAACAGATTTTTATCTTCCGTTTGAATTTATTTCTATAATTCTCTTAGTTTCTTTGATAGGTGCAATTACTATGGCCCGTCAATAATAAATACTTAGGATTCAGAATTCAAAAAATTCTTAGAATTATATATTCTAAAATGAAAAAGGTTAAGGGTTTTATTTTAGTTAAATCTAATGCCAATACCCTCTTTTTTCTGTAATTGCTCTATTCTAGTCAATCGAATCGATTGACTTGTTGTTCATGTTGAAATGAATCTAGATTGATGAGGAATTAGTCAATGATGTTCGAGCATGTACTTTTTTTGAGTGTCTATTTATTCTCTATCGGTATCTATGGACTGATCACAAGTCGAACCGTGGTTAGGGCACTTATGTGTCTTGAGCTTATACTAAATTCGGTTAATATAAATCTCGTAACATTTTCTGATGTATTTGATAGTCGACAATTAAAAGGAGATATTTTTTCCATCTTTATTATAGCTATTGCGGCCGCTGAAGCAGCTATTGGGCTAGCTATTGTTTCGTCGATCCATCGTAACAGAAAATCAATTCGTATTAATCAATCGAATTTATTGAATAATTAGTCAAAATTAGCATATCTATTAAATGGATAATATATATCTATTTATTATTTATATATGGATAGATATAATATAGTTTATTTGTTTATTTATAGTAATTTATAGTAAGAAAATTGACCATTTGTTGGACAATTTGAATTAATATGTGTGACTCGTATTAGCATGTTATTGAAACGAAAATCAAAGCCCCCTGGTCCTTTCTCATGAACAGATTTAAAAATCTATTGATTCTTAAGATTTTGATAAACCATTGATTCGTCTGGTGTCCACAATATAAATAGACAAGTCTACTTATTTTACCAGATCGAAAATTTTTTATGTTCAAAACTGGAATTTATAGATCCAATGTCGCATTCAGTAAAAATTTATGATACATGTATAGGGTGTACTCAATGTGTACGAGCTTGCCCCACAGATGTATTGGAAATGATACCTTGGGATGGATGTAAAGCTAAGCAAATTGCTTCCGCCCCAAGAACCGAGGACTGTGTAGGTTGTAAGAGATGTGAATCCGCTTGCCCAACAGATTTTTTGAGTGTCCGTGTTTATTTATGGCATGAAACAACTCGCAGCATGGGTCTATCTTATTGATACGTTATAAAAAACTCCACTTGAATCATTTGATTCCTTTTTACCGACAAAAGCCCCTTGCTCGAGAAAATATATTTTCTCGAGCAAGGGGCTTTTTGGTCAATCAATCCGTATCTTGTCTTTATCACGAGTTATTTCCCTTGGTTAACAATACTTGTTGTTTTGCCGATATTCGCGGGTTCTTCAATTTTCTTTTTTCCTCATAGGGGAAATAAGGTATTTAGGTGGTATACTATATGTATATGCTTACTTGAACTCCTTCTAACAACCTATGTATTCTGTTATCATTTCCAATTGGACGATACGTTAGTTCAATTGGGGGAAGATTCAAAATGGATAGATATTTTTGATTTTCACTGGAAACTGGGAATCGATGGGCTTTCCATAGGGCCTATTTTACTGACAGGATTTATCACTACTTTAGCTACTTTAGCAGCTTGGCCGGTTACTCGAAATTCGCAATTTTTCTATTTCCTGATGTTAGCAATGTACAGTGGTCAAATAGGATCGTTTTCTTCTCGAGACCTTTTACTTTTTTTCATCATGTGGGAGTTAGAATTAATTCCTGTTTACTTACTTTTATCCATGTGGGGAGGAAAAAAACGTTTGTACTCAGCTACAAAGTTTATTTTGTACACTGCGGGGGGTTCCATTTTTCTATTAATAGGAGTTCTGGGTATGGGTTTATACGGTTCCAATGGGCCGACATTGGATTTTGAAAGATTAGCCAATCAATCATATCCTGTGACATTGGAAATAATATTCTATTTTGGCTTCCTTATTGCTTATGCTGTCAAATTGCCGATTATACCCCTACATACATGGTTACCCGATACTCATGGAGAAGCGCATTACAGTACATGTATGCTTCTAGCTGGAATCTTATTAAAAATGGGAGCCTACGGATTAATTCGGATCAATATGGAATTATTACCGCATGCTCATTCTATATTTTCTCCCTGGTTGGTGATAGTAGGGACAATCCAAATAATCTATGCAGCTTCAACCTCTCTTGGTCAACGCAATTTAAAAAAGAGAATAGCCTATTCTTCTGTATCTCACATGGGTTTTACAATTATAGGAATTGGTTCTATAACCGACATGGGACTCAACGGGGCCATTTTACAAATACTCTCTCATGGATTTATTGGTGCTGCACTTTTTTTCTTAGTGGGAACGAGTTGTGATAGAATACGTCTTATTTATCTCGACGAAATGGGTGGGATATCTATTCCAATGCCGAAAATATTTACCATGTTTAGTAGTTTCTCGATGGCCTCTCTTGCATTGCCGGGGATTAGTGGTTTTGTTGCGGAATCAGCAGTCTTTTTTGGAATAATTACCAGTCCAAAATATCTTTTAATGCCCAAAATGCTAATTACATTTATAATGGCAATTGGAATGATATTAACTCCCATTTATTTATTATCTATGTCACGTCAGATGTTCTATGGGTATAAACTATTCAACGTCCAAAACTCTAATTTTATGGATTCTGGACCGCGAGAACTATTTGTTTCGATCTGTATCTTTCTACCTGTAATAGGGATTGGTATTTATCCTGATTTCGTTCTCTCGCTATCAGTTGACAAGGTACAAGCTATCCTATCTAATTATTTTCATAGATAGTTTTCATTAATGAGATAGAAAGCAAAGTCTTATATATAATTCTTTCATTTTGAGTTCGCTGTATAATGCAAAAAAATTAGTTAGGATTGTAATGAGATGTATCTCGAGTTTTTGAGAACCCTTTGAATAAAGGGTTCTCAAAAACCCGCACGAACTTTCGTTATATATGGGATGATGTTCTTATGTGTTCCTCGTGGAGTTTATTTAATTAGATTGTAATGTGAATGAACCATAACTATGTAGACCTATTCCTAATAGATTGATTCCGAAATAACATATCCAAATTATAAAAAATCCTATAGAAGCTACAAGTGCCGAATTCGTACCTTGAAAACTTTGATTTGTTCTAGTATGTGAATAAATCGCGAATATGGTCCAAGTAATAAATGCCCAAGTTTCCTTGGGGTCCCAATTCCAATAGGATCCCCATGCCTCATTAGCCCATACTGCTCCAGAAAGAATACCTATAGTTAAAAAGATAAATCCTAAACTAATGACACGATAACTCCAATAATCCAAACGCTGAGTTAATTGATATTTGTAATAATTTCGAAATGAAAGAAAAGAGGCGTCTTTAAAAACATTTCTTTTTTCATTCAAGTAGTGGATCTCTCCAAAGAAAAATGACTTAATTAAGAAATTATTGCTTTTACAAAAAATATCGATGTTTTTTCGAAATGTAATAACTAGAAAAGCAACCGATAATAATGATCCGCATAAAAGAGATGCATAGCTCAATAACATCATACTTACGTGCATCATTAACCACTGAGATTGTAGAGCGGGTACTAATATTGTCGATTGGTGCATTTCAGTTGAAAGACCCGATGTGGCGAACCCTTGGGTAAAAATGGCACTTGGTATGGTTATTGCACTTAAATCATTTTTATGATTCCGCATCTTGGGAATTATATGAATAATGGAAAAACTCCATGAAAGAAAGATTAATGACTCGTATAAATTACTTAAAGGAAAATGTTTCGAAGAAATCCAACGAGTAACTAATAATCCTGTTATAAAGAAAAAAGTCGCTATCATCCCTTTTTCCGGCGAATCGCGTAATCCTAGGATTTCGTAAACTAATAAGTTCATCAAATGAATCGTAATCACAATTGAAATAATCGAAAAAGAGAGATGAGTTAATATATGTTCTAAAGTCACAAATATCATAAACATAAATGGGGTTCCCATTACAGAATTGAAATCAGGAATTAAATACATTATAGGATTCGTTGTGTTTCTTTTTTTATAGTATGCCGCCACTCGGACTCGAACCGAGATGCTCTAGCACTGCTTCCTAAGAGCAGCGTGTCTACCGATTTCACCATGGCGGCTTACTTGAAATAATAATAGTCAATCCATGTTGAATCGTCGAGATTAAAGGATTCCATATGGTTTAAGAAACATTAGAATTGATGAATTGAATAAAGGCTGCTTGAAATTCATATTTGAATCCTCAATAAGCTTTAATAAGCTTTAGTTAGTATCTTCGTAGGTTCTGTTTTAACAATCTATTTTTATGTACTATATACTAAGTATTCCCGGAACAGTTGGAATTTCAAAGTTTTGTTCTAAATCGAGGTATAAACTCCAGAGTTTCCCCTTTTTCCATTTTTTTTTATTCATTTTAAACCCATGAAATCGGATAAATTAAATGAAAAACGAATGGAATCATAAACTATATGAGAATTTATTAAGAATTCATATTTAAGAATTAATGAATCTTAATTAATATATAACTATATTAGTTAATATAATGTATAATACTCTTTTAATACTCTTTATTGTGTACATAATATTTCGAATTTATGATCAACCCAATGAATTGCCCTTTTATTTTGAATTAGGCATATAATAAAACAAAAAAGTTTCCATACCTATCGCAATTTACTGTACTTTTCTTTTCACAATAGAAATCTATTGTGAAAAGAAAAGTACAGTAATAGGGAAAACCATATCACAAATGAAATCGACTATAATAAAAACGAGAATGAAAAAAAAAGAATATTATATTTAGAACCCAGAGTAGACGGAAAAATTATTATTCTACATACCACAGCAACTAATTCTAACTACTATATAAGGAATTCAATAAAGTTCAATACATTAGTTAATGGAAATTTTCCATCTTCTAAAATGGGAAGTTGCTCGAGCCTTGAAATTTTAGATTACTCCAAAATTTTTTTACTTGTTTGTCGCACAAAAAAACTTTTTGAATTCCCAGTGGAAATCGATTTAGCTAAAGAAAAAGCTTTTACTGCAGCAAAATATCCCCTTTTCTTCCAAATATTTCTACGAATACGTTTTTTTGATATAGAAGTACGTTTTTTTGGAACTGCCATTCAAAAAGAGTTACTCATTTTTATCGTTGTATGTGAAAGACATATATTTCTCAAATCAAAATAGATCGTTCTTTTTCGTTTTTTTTTCTACTTAATTATGTCAATAATTTTTACATACTATTTTATGGTACAAATCAATTTTTTTCTTTTATATATTTTTTTATATTATATATATATGTATATATAAATATATATATACGTGTATATCACATATATAATAGACTAGGAAAAAAAAATAGAATATATAATAATAAGCGGGGACATAAATTTAAAAGGAATTTTGATTACTATTAATTCATTAAGTTCAGAGTGACGTGTTTATTTGAGTTCTAATTTCAACTAGTAACTAATCCGTTAAACAAAACATTCCATTACCCGACAAGAGAGACTTTTCTTTTTAGTTATTTTTTTTTTTCAGTTCTATAAGAGGAGTATTCTAAGATTTATGATAAAGATCAGTTTCCCCGTTGGATTAGAATCTAATCAATCAGTTCCGCATTGAGTTAGGTAATTCCTACAAATTAATTAGAATAAAATAACTAAGTCTTTTTTCTTTTAGTCGATTTATTGATGCATACTATGATCCATATTTGAGTCAAGTACTCTTTTGGTGTAACTGTTTTTCCTTAGTTTTTTCTTATTATACGATATAGTTACAAATCGACAGAGTAGAATGTAGTTGTAGAATAATTTAAAATCACATACATATTCTCTGTCTTAATAGATATCTTTCTTTAGATACTTTTTTAGATACTTAAAGTTAATAACTAAGTAATCAATTTTACCTAGTCATTCCTTTTGACTAACCAACTGTCACTTTTTTCATATTTCCCATATTTGATAAAAAGATAGTTCAGAATAATGAAAAATAAAACTATTTAAAGGTTTTCATATATATATTTTTTGTTGATTTATTATTGTTCTTTTCGAAAGAGATAAAAATTGGTGAATCGGAAATAATTATAAGAAAAAAATGAAAATTTGTTTTTTATGGAACATATATATCAATATGCATGGATAATACCCTTTCTTCCATTTCCAGTTACTATGTCAATGGGATTTGGACTTCTGCTTATTCCCACAGCAACAAAAAATATTCGTCGTATGTGGGCTTTTCCGAGTGTTTTGATGTTAAGTGTAGCTATGGTGTTTTCGGCCAATTTGGCTATTCAGCAAATAAATGGAAGTTTTATCTATCAATATCTATGGTCTTGGACCATCAATAATGATTTTTCTTTAGAATTCGGACACTTGATCGATTCACTTACTTCTATTATGTCAATATTGATTACTACTGTTGGAATCATGGTTTTTATTTATAGTGACAATTATATGTCTCACGATCAGGGATATTTGAGATTTTTTGCTTATATGAGTTTTTTTAATATTTCTATGTTGGGATTAGTTACTAGTTCCAATTTAATACAAATTTATATTTTTTGGGAACTTGTGGGAATGTGTTCGTATTTATTAATAGGTTTTTGGTTCACGCGACCCATTGCAGCAAGTGCTTGTCAAAAAGCTTTTGTAACCAACCGTATAGGGGATTTTGGTTTATTATTAGGAATTTTAGGTTTTTATTGGATAACTGGTAGTTTCGAATTTCGAGATTTGTTCGAAATAGTTAATAATTTGCTTCATAATAATGGAGTCAATTCTTTATTTGTTACTCTGTGTGCCTCTTTTTTATTCCTTGGTGCAGTTGCGAAATCCGCACAATTTCCCCTTCACATATGGTTACCTGATGCTATGGAAGGACCTACACCCATTTCGGCTCTTATACACGCAGCTACTATGGTAGCAGCAGGGATTTT